ATAAAGTAAGAAGAAGCCATCTAATTCCTATAAAATTAAAAGCGCTCACACAAAAAACAGAGAACTTACTAGGTCATCGGTTTGTACTTAAAAGTAAAGAATACGAAAATTTTAAATAAAAAATTAAGCTAAGGACAGCCCTTAATAAAGGTAGAACTAGTCATAGAAAACCACCTTGAATTACAACAGCTTGAATAACACCCAGCTTAGCTAGAAAAATAATAAAAGGAGGCAATCCCCTTATTGAAATAACCCTTAAAGCGCTGGAATACCTGTCTCCTTGTCATAAAAAAATTAACACTATAAATAGAATAGTCAAATATAAACATAAATACTGCCATAAACCCCCAAAAACAGAAGCTATAGCTATCCACCCCCTGTGAGTAATAGAAGAAGCCCCTAACATTGACCGAATGTTAGTTTGATTATTTCCTAAAATACCCCCTACTATCGCCCTTATTCCCGCCAACATTAAAATCCATCTATTAAATTCTGGAAAAGAAAACCCAAACTCTGAAAGAAACCCTAAAGGAGGGACTTTTAATGGTCCTAAAATAAAACAACAAGAAACTCACTCCAACCCAAAAATGACCCTTGTCACCCAAAAATGACCAGGAAACATGGCCAACTTTAAACATAAACCCCCCAAAAATATAAAAATATAAACTCACTGAGTTCTAAATATTGTAAAAATTATAGATCCCCCAACAAACATTATGGCACTAGCGAGAGCCTGAACACAAAAGTACTTTAAGGCAGCCTCTTTTCTAAAACTTCCCCCAAGAAATAGCAAAGGAATCAACCCTAAAAAACCAACTTCCATACCAGCTCAACATAATGGTCACCTAGTTGACGAAAGTCTAACTACTGGTCCAATAATCAACATCAAAAAAAAGAAAAAATTTCTAATTGCCAGCAAGCAGTGAGGCTTTCCCCGTAATAATCAACATCAATGATTCCCGCTCCACCGGCGACTGCTCAAAACTTCAAATATATAAAAAATAACGCTTTTGCAATTAAAATGCAAAAGCATATGCCTGGAACTCCTTTCCATTTAGTGGAATATAGCCCTTGACCTTTACTTGGATCTTTCGCTATTTTATGCATCCCTGTAGGGATAGTTTTTTCCTTACGAAAAGGATCTCCTCTATTGATAACTTTAGGAATTATCGCAACCACTATTATTGCCATTCTATGATGACGTGATGTAACACGAGAGAGAACAATACAAGGGCACCATAGAAGTTATGTTGCTGACGGACTGAAATTAGGCGTTGGCCTATTTATTGTATCTGAAGTTTGCTTCTTTTTTGCTTTTTTCTGAGCTTACTTTCATAGAAGTCTTTCTCCTACAATTGAAGTAGGTGCACAATGACCCCCTGTAGGTATTACGACACTCCCTACTTTTCAAGTACCTTTACTTAATACTTGTGTTCTTTTACTATCTGGAGTAAGCGTGACATGAGCACATCACAGTATTGAAGAAGGTACCCACAAATCCGCCTTACAAGGCTTAGGTTTAACCTTAGCTCTAGGATTTTATTTCCTATTCTTACAATACGGAGAATACGCCGAGACAAGCTTTTCTATAGCAGATAGAGTATATGGAAGAGCTTTCTTTTTAGCAACAGGATTCCACGGTATGCACGTAGCAGTAGGAGCAACCTTTTTAACAGTTTGTTTCCTTCGCCTGTTCTTTTATCATTTTGATAAAAATCGTCATGTTGGATTCCTCGCAGCTGCATGATACTGACACTTTGTAGACGTGGTATGACTTTTCTTATACGTAAGTATTTACTGATGAGGATCTTAACCGTTATAGCTTAAGTAAAGCATTGATTTTGTAAGTCAAAGATAAGTTCCTCTTTATCGGTGCTGTAGTTTTCTACACAAAAAAATAACTGTGCCTTTAGTAAAAATATTAAAGGTGCCAAGTGCGCTACTAATGATAATATTTCAAAGCTCCGTAAAGGTCTCGCTCTAGAAGAAAAAGATCTAGCTCTTCCGTGATTAATACTAGTATAAAGATACATATTATATGCTGCACTAAAAAAAACAAGCAACGCTATTACCACCACTAGACCTATTTGAACACTTCATAAACAAGGGACAATTAATAACTCGCCTAAAAGATTTAAAGTAGGTGGGGCTGCTATATTAATACAACAAAAAATAAACCAAAATAGTCTTAAAATAGGATATAAAGCCAAAAACCCCCCTAAGTAAGGCAGGTTACGTGAATGAATTTTCTCATATGTAAAATAAGCTAGACCAAACAGTGCTGACGAAGATAGTCCATGTGCTAATATTGTTACAGTCGCCCTAGTTACCCCATACCTTCGATCCAACATAAAACCCGCAGCAACAATTCCTATATGACCTACCGATGAGTATGCTACTAGTGCTTTTATATCTACTTGTCGTAGACACATCAATGTTGCAATCAGACCACCTCATATTCTTAGACAAACTAAAAAATAGATATAAGAACTATCCCCACCTAAAGAAAAACATTTATTCATTAAAAAAATTCCGTAACCTCCTAATTTTAAAAGAATTCCAGCTAAAATTATAGATCCCGCCAACGGAGCTTCTACATGTGCTTTAGGAAGCCACAGATGAAAAGAATACATAGGAAGCTTAACCAAAAATGCTCCGTAAGCGACCAAAGCTAAAACTCCTCCGTTGAAAGATACAGTTTCGACAATACTAATAGCTCCGCTGGCACAGTCAAGATACCGGTAAACTAATAAAGCTAGGAGGGGTAAAGAAGCTGTAACTGTATATACTATTATATATGTCCCTGCTTGAAGGCGCTCAGGCTGGTATCCTCAACCAATAATCAATATCAAAGTTGGAATAAGTGAAGCTTCAAAGAACACATAAAAAACTAAAATATTCCCAACTGAAAAAGCAACTCTAAGAATCAGCCCTAAAGACCCAATCCAAAAAAGATATTTATTATCTTTTTCTGAAGGGGTGGAAATAGTTGACAGAAAACACAACAACAAAGACAAAAAAACTATTAAATAACTAATTCTTCCCTCTGTAAAAATTAAATTCCTAGAAGAAGAAAACCTTTGATTTAGTAATGTCAAAGATATTATTCTAATTAAACCAAACCCGGCTACTGTAGCACCTCAAAACCTAAGAATACAACAAACAGAAGCACCACAAATAATTGAAAGCAAAAAAAAGAGGAGAAATTTTCCCCCGATCAAAGTTAGCAGCCTCAATCTTTCTTTTTAATTAATTTTTGTTTTAAAAAGATTTTGAAAGTCTTTATTGGAATTATTTTCCGCAAGTGGCATCCCACTTATATGTTTAGTTTATGTCTTAGCTTCGCAATTATTTTATGTGTGATTCTACAAGTCATCTATACAATAACCAGATTTACCCAACACTCCAGCCCAGATGAAAAATTAACCCCATTTGAGTGTGGGTTTGACCCTTTGAGAGCTAGCCGAACCCCTTTTTCTACTCGATTTTTTATTTTAGTAGTTCTCTTTTTAATTTTTGATGTTGAAATTGCGCTGTTATTTCCTATTCTTACAATACTAACCGCTAATAACTCAACACAATTAGGATTTATGGTTTTCTTATTTTTAGTAATCTTATTATTTGGGCTTTTTCATGAATGAAATGAAGGCGCAATTGATTGGGTAAGCTCCTATTAAGGATAAGCTAAACTTAAGCTGTTGGGCTCATAACCCAAAAATGGATTCGTCCTCCTTGAACCACTTTGCTCTAATGAATAAAATTTCTTATCTTTACTATGACATGGTAGCTCTGCAGAACCAGCAAGGGATCTTGAACAATTTCCGAAAGAAAAATTCAGTTAAGATATTTGTTTAGGGCTTATTAGGTGCCAGCAGCCGCGGTCATACCTGACTAAACTAATTTTATATTAGGTCTCGCACTTTTAAGTTAGTATAACTAAATTTTAGTGAAATATTTTTAGTTTTAAACCTTTTGCTTATCTTTAAGTGTAAACTCTGTAGGTAAACTAGGATTAGATACCCTATTATACTTGAGCTCAAACAAACACCTAAGTACTAAAATCTTTGGATTAAAACTTAAAGAGCATGGCGGCCAGAAAAAATTTCAGGGGAACTTACCAAGTAATAGACAACCCACAAGTTACCCTCCTTAAGTTAATGAAGCCTGTATACCGCCGTCTAGGCGCCACTTATGGTGGCGCCAAAAAATTTAAGTTACAGGACAGGTCATGGTGCAGCCGATACTTAAGTTATGGCGAGTTACAATAATATTTTCTTTTTTCTACTATGAATTAAATCTACTTAGAAACTGGACTTGAAAGTAAAACTTAACCTAGAAATATAATTTGAACATTCATTTTTTGGTGCACAAATCGCCCGTCACTCTCGTTGAAAAAGGAGATAAGTCGTAACACAGTAGGGGTAACGGAAGTTGTTCCTGTTAAAGTAGTTAATACATAACATTACCTTTTCGAGGTAAAATAGGCATTTTTGCTCTTTAATATTGCTGAGAAAGCGAAAACGCATTAAGTTTCGGCCTTAACTCTGGTTAATAAACCTCTCAGTTATGACAACAGATCTATTTTCATCGTTAGATGGATGCCAGTCAATTTGATCTTGACTAATTCCAATAGTAGTATTTTTTATGTTTATCCTTAATAGATCTAACGGAAGGAACTCAACTGGTTCCCTGCTTTTATCAACTTTCACAGAAAACAAAAAGAACTCTCTTCTCCCTATATCATTGTTTTTATATAGATTAATGCTATTTTTAGTAATACTTAACTTAATTGGTTTAGTTCCATACGCCTATGGGGTAACTAGGGCTCTTTGAGCTGCTGGATCTTTAGCTTTAACCATATGAGGTTTACTAATTATTTCTGGGTGAACCTACAATCCAAAGGAATCAGCTGCACATTTAGCTCCTGCCGGAGCTCCGGCAGGATTAGTTTCATTTTTGGTTTTGGTAGAAACCATCAGAATCCTAATTCGTCCTTTAACTTTAACAGTGCGACTTATTGCAAATATTAGCGCTGGTCATATTGTCTTATCATTAGTAGCAAACTGTCTGACAGGCCTGTCTCTTTTCACAGGACTAAGTGTTTTACTTATTAGAATTGGGTATAATCTATTCGAGGTATTCGTTTGTTTTATTCAGGCTTATATTTTTACCTTGCTAGTTAGCCTCTATGCTCAGGAACATCCATATTTAATAAAGCATTATTGCGCTTGACTGTTAATCAAGAGGTCAGAGATTCTCTGTATTAAACCATGCCTCAACTCGCACCAACTTCGGGTTACTTAATTTTCTTTTTCATTATTAGTTGTGTTGCCTTACTGACTATTTCTAATACTAAGTTAGTGACAAACCCCAAAATTTTAAAAATCAAAAAAAGTAGAAATAGTCCTCAGTTTTTTTAAAATGGCAGATTTAATGCCTAGACTTTAAGCGTCTATTATGGTTTCTAACCTTTTTCCTTTTCGGTGTCTGGCACAGGAAAATTTGAGTTTCCAGGAGAGAGCATTTCAGAAGGAGCTTTTCACATACTATGATCTAGAGCTTCACAGGCCCTCGGTTTTATTTAACCTATAAAAAGAGGCTCATGCGAGTCCTTTTGCTTGGAAGGCAAATATACAAAACTATACTAACTAAAACAGAGCCAGAGTTGAATCATTATTGGCTTTGAAGGCCAAAGGTTTATTTTAACCTATAGCTCTGGGCCTGAGCCATAAGAAGATTTACAATCTACCGCCTTTAATCAGCCACAAAAATATTTATGCAAGAAAATCTTTAATTCTCACTGCTTCTACAACAATAGGTATAAAAGAGTGGTTTGCCCCACAAATTTCAGAACACTGACCATAATACACACCCGGTTTTTCAACGAACATTCCTATAGAGTTTAATCGTCCTGGAACAGCGTCTATTTTTACTCCTATACTTGGTAAAGCTCAGGCATGTAGAACATCAGCAGATGTTGTAATAACATGCGTATTTATATTAAATGGTACTGTTGCTCGATTATCAACCTCTAAAAGTCGATAGTCCCCATGATTTAGATCAGGCTCCTGAACCATATATGAGTCAAATGACTCAACACCGATAGAAGGGATTTCATAACTTCAATACCACTGATGACCTGTTCTTTTTAATACAATACCATTATTACCAGACTCATCTAATAGGTAAAGTAGTCGAAGTCTTGGTAAAGCTAATCAAATAAGCAAAAGAGCAGGAACAACTGTTCAAATTGTTTCAAGCTGTTGGGCTTCATGTATAGTGCGTGTAGATAAAGTATTAAATAAGAGCTTTATACCAATAAACGCAACAAAAGAAAAAATACCAATTAATAAAACTATTGCATGGTCGTGAAAAAGAAGTATTTCTGCCTGAATAGGTGATGCGGGATCTATTAAGTTTAGTTGACCTCAGGTACTCAATAAACAAAAGTAGTAACTGTCTTAGCATCTTCAGTGCTACGCTTTTTGTAAGCTATCTGTTTAAAAGTGGAACTATGTTTTCTCAAAGTTTGCAACTTTATGTTTTATATAAACTACCACTTAACCGGGAAGTCCCATCAATGGCTTGACAAACCAACATTTTAATTAAACTAGGTAAAAACAAGACTTTCTTTCAAACTCTAGGAGTAAGAACCAACACAACTAATAAAGCAAAGTATAAAATTGTTGAAGGAACCGCTAAAGTTAAATAGGGCTCTTCAATTGGACATGCTCCCAATCAAGTAAGTAATAAAAAGACCAAGATAAAAATTCAATATAAGACCTGGTAAGGAGGTGTAAACGAAGCAGGAACGCTAACCCGAGCTACAGTTAAAGGTAAAAAATACAAAATAGCTACCGAAGCTCCAAGAGCTACAACCCCTCCAAGTTTAGAAGGAATTGAGCGAAGAATTGCATAAGCGAAAAGAAAATACCACTCTGGCTGAATATGAACAGGTGTTACCATAGGATTAGCGCAAATGAAATTTTCAGGGTCAGTAAGCATTGTTGGATAAAACAAAGCAACTAAAGCTAATATTATAAATAATACTATGAAACCAACTATATCTTTCCAAGAAAAATAAGGATGAAATGGAATCTTTCTGGCATGGTTTAATTCACCTAAAGGGTTAGTAGACCCTTTTTCATGTAAAAAAATCAAATGCAGAGCCGAAAGTCCTCCAATTAAAAAAGGAAGGATAAAATGAAGTGAAAAAAATCGATTAAGGGTTGATTGCCCCACAGAAAACCCACCTCAGACTCACTCAACAATAGAAGGGCCTAGATAGGGAATTGCTGATAATAGATTAGTAATTACAGTAGCCCCTCAAAATGATATTTGTCCTCATGGCAGAACATAACCCAAGAAAGCAGTGGCCATTCTCACAATTAAGATTGTAACACCAACTATTCATGAGCGTGGCTGGGAAATATAACTTTGGTAATACAATCCCCGGCCAATATGTAAATATATAAATAAAAAAAAGAAAGATGCCCCATTAGCATGGATAGAACGAAAAAGCCATCCTCCTGGGGTGTCTCGTATAATATGGATTACTGAGTTAAATGTGTTTACTAGATCAGCTGTATAATGTATTGATAAAAACAACCCTGTAACAATCTGAATCCCAAGCAACAACCCTAAAATCGATCCACCATTTCATCAAATAGAAATTCTTACTGGCCTTGGTAGACTAGCTAGATTTTCAACTGCACGAATTTTTTGCAAATCAACCAGAAAATCTTATAGCTCTAATTATATCTGTTCCACGAAGACGAAGAAGACTTACTAGTAACGCAAGGCCAAACGCTGCTTCACAAGCAGCGAAAACCAAGATCATTAAAAACAAATGCCTAGAAAAAGAGTATAAGAGACTAAAAGAATAAAAGAACACAATCACCCTTAACATAACTGCTTCTAAACAAACTAATAAGCTAAGAATATGAAATCGCTGTCGTGAGAAAGTTCACACAAAAAACAACAGTAACACGGTTGAAAGACTTAAAAGTATCATTAAATTAGAAATCCTCTAAAAACAAGTATTAGGGCACATAAAGAAAAAGGCAGGAATGACTTTCAACATAATATTATTAAAAGGTCATACCGATGTCGTGGATAAGCTCCACGAGCAAATAAAAACATAATCCTAACAATTAACGTGGTAAAGGTCAAAACAATCGCGAAATCTGAGTAGAAAAATCAAACAGCAGTAGCTAATGATATAAATAAAATACTAGCATACTCTGCCAAAAATAATAAAGCAAAGGGCCCACCCCCAAATTCAATATTAAACCCTGAGACTAACTCTGATTCACCTTCAGCGAAATCAAAAGGAGCTCGGTTAGTTTCTGCTAATCTTCTAGCAAATCAAACGACCATGGAAGGAAAAAAAAGTAAGAAAACTGGAAATCCTTGGAATGCTCCATCTCAATTAGTAGTAATCAACACTATAGCTGGAAATAATAAAATGAGAATTATACTTACTTCATAAGAAATAGTTTGTGCTGCAGCGCGCAAGGCTCCTAAGAAAGCATATTTTGAGTTAGAAGATCACCCGGCTAACATAGTTCCATAAACATTTAAAGCAGAAATACAAAAAAACAGAAGAAGCCCCCAAGCAACAATTTTAAAGGAATATTCTCTAGGGTATAGGTGTCATAGCCTTAACCCTAAAGTTAAACTTAGAACGGGAGCAAATCAAAAAAGAAACTTATTGCTACCATGAGGTAAAATTCCCTCCTTAACAAACAATTTTAAAGCATCTGCTAATGGTTGAATAATACCTCAAAGTGCAACTTTATTAGGTCCCTTACGAATTTGAACCCCACCTAAAATCTTACGTTCCAATAAAGTAAAAAAAGCTACACCTAATAATACACATAAACAAGTAATAATACTAGAACACAAATGAGTAAACAATAACCAAAATAAACAAGCTTACTAACCCTCGAGTTACTGTTCCATAAGCATTAGGCCATGTAAAAATCTGGCTTCAGCTAGAACTTACTATTAATAAATTATTTTTAATTAAAAAAATAGGCTCAACTCAACCGTAGTCTAGGTTCCTAAGGCTAAGTCTTAATGGAGCTAAAACTTTGTTTCTAAAGGAGAAAACTGGGGTTAAAAAGAATAAAGTAGATAGTCTATGAGACCGCCGAACCCCAAACATTAGTAGGCCCAAGATAATACCAATTAAAGTAACCAAATTAATCATTCTACTTATTAGACCCGGTAAAAAGACCACATCAACATTTATTAAATCCAAAGAAGCCAAAACTTTTCCTCCTATAATACCTCCCAACCCAAGCACAAGCATAGGCAAATTAATGTATATAGTTCTAGGAGGACTAATACCAGGCATAATTGGCTTAGACCACACAACTGCTTTTAATCTTCGAGCCACATACTTAGCTGTTATTATAGTAGCCATTAATATAATAAAAATAGAAAATAAGTTAATTCCAGACTGAAATATGACTTCCAAAATCAAATGCTTAGAGTAAAAGGCACTAAGGAAAGGAGCTCCAACCAAACACAAACTAGAAATATTAAATAAAACCATTGCAAAAGGCATTCTAAGCCCTACAGACCCTAACAGTCGAATATCTTGTGCACCAAAACTTGCTATTAGTAAAGCTCCTGCCGCCAAAAACAAAAGTGCTTTAAATAAAGCATGTGTATACAAATGAAATAAAGCCAATGGAGTGGACCCTAGACCCAAACAAAAGACTATTACCCCTAACTGCCTTAAAGTAGACAAGGCAATAATTTTCTTAATATCATTCTCATAAGTTGCAGCTCACCCACCTAATAAACACGTGATTGCTCCTGCCAATAAAAGCATAGAACTAGTCGAAGACCTTAAAGGTAAATTATATCTTAACCGAATAATTAAAAAAATTCCAGCAGTAACTAAAGTGGATGAGTGTACTAAAGCACTGACCGGGGTTGGAGCAGCTATAGCAGCAGGAAGTCAAGACCTAAAAGGAAATTGAGCTCTCTTAGTTAGAGCAGCTACAGCTAACAGTAAGACCAGCACCGACATTGTTGGTCACAAAGAAGCAAAAGTGAACTGTCCTTGAAGGACAAATAAAAACATTCTTCTAACAATAAGAGCATCTCCCACCCGATTTGCTATTAAAGTTTGAAATCCAGCTCTAAGGGACTCAAATCTTTGATAATAAATAATCAACGCAAAAGACGTAATCCCTAAGCCGTCTCAACCCAATAATAAGAAAAAGATTGACCCAGAAAAAATTAATAATCTTATAGAAATAACAAAAGCAGCTAAAATCCAAATGAAACGATAGAAAAAAATATCTTCCTCCATATACTTACAAGCAAAGGTAAAGACACAAGCTGAAATGATCGTCACTACTCCACCGAAACTTAACCTTACTTTATCTAAAATCACTAAAAAGGAAAATCTAACTCTAGAAATAGAAAAAAACTCAAATTCTAAAATTACAACTTGCTCCTTAACTAAAATTAAATAGTAACAAGAGAAAGACAGTAATCTTAATATTCCCAATAACACCGGAAGACGAAGCTTACTCACCAGACTCAATAACTAAACTTCCTCCTCCAGATACAATACGAGCCACTGCAAGAAAAGCAGCGAGTAAAACAACAGCTAATCTGATAAATAAGATAAGTGATAAACACTCTCCAGATTCATATAAAGAAAATCCTAAAATACGTTTAGGCACTCTTATGGGTAAAAAAAACCCTACCAATACAGCTAATCCTAATACAAAAAAAGATATTGACAACCTCACAGTAAAAGGGAAATTTCTACTAACCATACACACATAAATAAATAATACCAGCAAACCCCCAACATATACCAAAAATAAAATATAACCATATCACCTCCTTGCAAAAGTTGATATTAATCTCACCCAGCAAAATCTTATTCCAATTAAAGCACCACCTATACTTAAAGGACTTCCTAGAATTGGGAATATTGCAGTTAAACAAAGTGAGGCTAAAAAGAAAAAATATCTCGTTTCAAAAATGAGTTACCCCATCTTCTAACTTCCAAAGTTAGCGTTTTCAAAAACCGTTTTTGATGGAACCAAGCATTTATGCTTCTTACTGAATGCAAATCAGTTCTTCTATATAAAGTATAGCTCCAACTAACACAAGTGTTATGAGCTGATTCTAAGTCAACGGCATTAAATCTGCCAAGTTAAAAAAATTTATTTCAATCCTTTCGTACTAAAAATAAAACCCAAAAGATAGAATCTGACCTGGCTTACGCCGGTCTGAACTCAGATCATGTAGGAAACTTAGTTCGAACAGAACCACACTTTTTGACTGCTGGTCAAAAGCCTTCCTAGTCCAACATCGAGGTCACAAACTAAAATTTAATTATGCTGTTATCCCTAAGGTAGTTTAATGATTCTTAACATCTTCGTCTTCTAAAAACAATAAAAAGAGAGTTTAATTGCTTTGTCTCTTTGCCGCCCCAGCAAAAACTTAAATAAATTCTTATCTTTAATAAAAACTCTAAGGGTCTTCTCGTCTTTTTTCTAATCAAGGGACTTTGCACCCTTAAAGAAACTTCAATATAACCAAAAAGAGACAGCTTGTTTCCGTAGACCCATTCATACTCGACTCCATTTAAAAGCCAACTGATTACGCTACCTTAGCACAGTCAGAGTACTGCGGCCATTTAAAGTTCATAGGGCAGGGCTTACCTGTAATCTCTACTACAGGCTATGTTTTTGATAAACAGACGAAAATAATTTTTGCCGAGTTCCTTTTACTGGTTTTTAATCATTACTCATTTCAACATTATTAACTTAGGCAAAAATTCTTCTAATTAACCTAGTAACAGCTAGATTTAAAGGTAAAGAATGTATACAACCAAAATAAAAAAGGGTTTTACTCCATTCAAACTGACAACCAATATACTAACTTGAGAAAATCTCAGCACTTTCTCAATGTTTTTTGTACTAAATACATTTCTTAGGTATCCAGATAACCTGAGAATTGTAGGCATTTCACCCCTAGTCTAGTATCTTCGCTTAGAAATACTACACTAAATGCTCATATCTAAAGATAGTACCAAACTAGATCTTCTCAATTCGGGAAAGAAAAGTTTTTCGGGGTATAGTAGAACCATTATGCAAAAGGTAAATTTTATTGATCATGATTTCTTAAGCTTTTCAGACTCAATAAAGAGAAATATATATTAAATAAGTATCTAAGAGATGCCTGATATTAGGTCCTGCTTAATGTAACTAAGCCGTAAAAAATTTACTTCACCCCTAAATTAGTCTTGCAGAAGACTCAGTACTACTATGAAAATCGGGAGGAAGTGCCCCATCTCACTCCCGTGAAATACAAGGAGCATCTGAAAACACTACTCTTCGTTGCACTAAAAAAGCTTCTCAAACAATAAAAATAAACATTATCACAGCTACAATCGAAAATAATGATCCGAAAGAAGAGACCTGATTTCACTTATAGTAAGCATCCGGATAGTCAGAATACCGCCGTGGCATTCCAGCTAACCCTAAAAAGTGTTGAGGAAAGAATGTTAGATTTACTGCAAAAAATATAATAATGAAATGAGCTTTAGCTCAACGTTCATGAAGAGCCAATCCAGTCATTACAGGAAACCAGTAAACAAGTCCTGCAAAAATTGCGAAGACTGCTCCCATAGATAAAACATAATGAAAATGAGCTACAACGTAATAAGTGTCATGAAGTACAATATCTAGAGAAGAGTTAGACAATACAATTCCGGTTAGACCCCCCAAAGTAAAAAGGAAAATAAACCCCAAAACTCAATATATAGCCGCACTTAAATGACATCGACTTCCATATAGAGTTATTAGTCATCTAAATACCTTGATTCCCGTGGGCACTGCAATAACCATAGTTGCAGCAGTGAAATATGCTCGTGTATCAACATCTATCCCCACTGTAAATATATGATGGGCTCACACAATAAACCCCAAAATCCCAATAGAAACCATTGCATAAATTATTCCTAAAGTTCCAAAAGCTGGTTTAGAGGTAAAATTACCTAAGATATGTGAAATCATTCCAAATCCTGGAAGAATTAAAATATATACTTCTGGGTGACCAAAAAATCAAAAGAGATGTTGATATAAAATCGGATCCCCACCCCCTGCTGGGTCAAAAAATCTAGTATTAAAATTTCGATCAGTTAATAATATAGTAATCGCCCCAGCAAGTACTGGTAAAGATAGAAGAAGCAAAAATACCGTAACCAGAATTGATCAGACAAATAAATTTACTCGTTCTATCGTTATTCCTGGAGACCGTATGTTAAAAATGGTAGTAATAAAATTAATAGCTCCTAAAATAGACGATATTCCGGCCAAATGCAAAGAAAAAATTACCAAATCTACCGAAGCTCCAGCATGAGCTGTAGGTCCCCTTAAAGGAGGATAAACTGTTCATCCTGTCCCAGCCCCACCTTCAACCAAACTAGAGACAATCAATAAAATAAAAGATGGTGGTAAAAGTCAAAATCTTATATTATTCATCCGAGGAAACCTTATATCAGGCGCCCCAATTAGCAAAGGAACCATTCAATTTCCGAATCCTCCAATTATTAGAGGTATTACTATAAAGAAAATTATTACAAAGGCATGAGCAGTAACAATAACATTATAGAAGTGGTCGTCTAGAAGAACTCCTGCCGTCCCTAACTCAAATCGAATTAGAAGTGAGAGTCCAGTTCCTACTAGTCCACATCAAACACCAAAAATTATATACAGTGTACCAATATCTTTGTGATTTGTTGAAAATAATCAACGCAAAAGGTTATAAAAAACGTAAGAAGATTAAAAATCTACTGCCTATCTCGGCCACTTAAAA